ATTCAATTGACCATTTGATATAAATGCTATGCTTAGTGTGTGACTCGTTGGTTTTTTAGGGTTAGGATTAAAAAAGGACCAGCCCCATAGTATGAACTAATAACCAACTCATCACTTCGTATTATCTGGATATAAAGAACCAGTCAAGATATGATAAATCAGTCATATCTTTGTAGCAACTGAAATTTTTTTTTGCATAAACTTTAATTAGAAGTTGTAAAACAAAATGAAAGAAGTAAAGGTGTGGATAAATGGAAGGATGAGAGAAAGAGAGAAAAAGAATATCAATGATATAGAATTCCAATATGTAAGGTCTACGAGTCATCTCATAAAAGACAGTGTAATAAAGCATCAATACTAATTGATTCATCCATAATTAAATATTAAATGAATCAAGAAAAAAATAAAGAGCTTGGAGCCAATAAAGACTAAGAAGATTGACTCAGGAACAAATTGGATTATGAGCTCCATTGTAGAATTCGGACCTAATCATTAAGTACGAAGCGATGGGAACGATGGAACCTGTGCATGCAAAAGATTTTATTGAAAAAATGAATCTTAATGATTCACTAGTCGGGATGGCGAAATGAACCGGAGATTAATTCATCTATTGGGAGAAGTCACGAACGAGCCCTACAAATGAAATAGAGATTGAAAGAGTAAATATTCGCCCGCGAAAACTTTTTTTTTTTTAGTTGCTAAACTTGGATAAAGGACAAAACAAAATAAAGATTTTTTAGAACGTTCTAAAAAAAAAAACTATTTTTTACAAAAAATGTTAATCATTTCAATTAAATGTTTTTAATCCTTTTATTCGTGAGGAGCTGGATGAGAAGAAACTCTCACGTCCGGTTCTGTAGTAGAGATGGAATTGTGAAACAACCATCAACTATAACCCCAAAAGAACTAGATTCCGTAAACAACATAGAGGAAGAATGAAGGGAATATCTTATCGAGGTAATCATATTTGTTTCGGTAAATATGCTCTTCAGGCACTTGAACCTGCTTGGATCACATCTAGACAAATCGAAGCAGGTCGACGAGCAATGACACGAAATGCACGCCGTGGTGGAAAAATATGGGTCCGTATATTTCCAGACAAACCGGTTACAGTAAGACCCGCTGAAACACGTATGGGTTCGGGAAAGGGATCCCCTGAATATTGGGTAGCTGTTGTTAAACCAGGTCGAATACTATACGAAATGGGTGGAGTAACCGAAAATATAGCTAGAAGGGCTATTTCAATAGCAGCATCCAAAATGCCTATACGAACTCAATTCATTATTTCAGGATAAAAATGTAGAACCAACAGAAATGAATCTTGGGGATGAAAGTTTCTTTTTTTGGACAAAAAATATTCCTTTTTTTTCTTCATCCTTTGCATTGGAAGAATAGACTAAAAAATTGATATGATTCAACCTCAGACCCATTTAAATGTAGCAGATAACAGCGGGGCTCGAGAATTGATGTGTATTCGAATCATAGGAGCTAGCAATCGTCGATATGCTCATATTGGTGACGTTATTGTTGCTGTGATCAAAGAAGCAGTACCAAATATGCCCCTAGAAAAATCAGAAGTAGTCAGAGCTGTAATTGTTCGTACCTGTAAAGAACTTAAACGTGACAGCGGTATGATAATACGATATGATGACAATGCTGCAGTTGTGATTGATCAAGAAGGAAATCCAAAAGGAACTAGAATTTTTGGTGCGATCCCCCGGGAATTGAGACAATTCCATTTTACTAAAATAGTTTCATTAGCTCCCGAGGTATTATAAAATGAGATCACTGATATGTTTATAGTGGGTATTTGAAAGAAATAGATTAAGAACTAGATTAATTAGTAGATTGTGTCTCACGCATATACCTTTAATAATTCATATTCATAAAACAAATAAGTAAAAAAAAAAAAGAAAAACATGTTGATTATATCCAATTTTGGGGCACCCATAATTTTAGTTCACCATGGGTAGGGACACTATTGCTGAGATAATAACCTCTATACGAAATGCTGATATGGATAGAAAAAGAGTGGTTCGCATCGCATCTACTAATATTACCGAAAATATTGTTAAAATACTTTTCCGAGAAGGTTTTATTGAAAACGTTAGAAAACATCGAGAAAAAAACAAATCTTTTTTGGTTTTAAACCTGCGGCATAGAAGGAATAGGAAAAGACTCTATAGAAATTTTTTAAATTTAAAACGGATCAGTCGACCCGGTCTACGAATCTATTCTAACTCTCAACGAATTCCTAGAATTTTAGGTGGGATGGGGATTGTAATTCTTTCTACTTCTCGAGGTATAATGACAGACCGAGAGGCTCGACTCGAAGGAATCGGCGGAGAAATTTTGTGTTATATATGGTAATCCTTTTAATATCCAAATTGGATCCGAAACTTCTTCCTATTTCTAAAAAAAAGAAAAGGGACGAGTTGTCTAATATCGTTCCTCCTCCATTAGTTGATACTTCAAGGAGGCTTTACCTGGAATGAAAGAACAAAAATGGATTCATGAAGGTTTAATTACTGAATCGCTTCCCAATGGTATGTTCCGGGTTCGGTTAGATAATGAAGATCTGATCCTGGGTTATGTTTCAGGAAAGATCCGGCGTAGTTTTATACGGATACTGCCAGGAGATAGAGTCAAAATTGAAGTAAGTCGTTATGATTCAACCAGAGGACGTATAATTTATCGACTCCGCAACAAGGATTGGAAGGATTAGGTGGTTTTTATTCAATATGATTCGAGATGAAAAATTTCAAGAAACTTATTTTCTTCCAAGAAGTAGATTCAGAATTAAGATAAGGAATGACAAATATGAAAATAAGAGCTTCTGTTCGTAAAATTTGTGAAAAATGTCGCCTAATCCGTAGGCGGGGGCGCATTATAGTAATTTGTTCCAACCCGAGACATAAACAAAGACAAGGATAATCAGACTCACTAAAGGACTCGATGTACAAATAAGGAATCTGTTTTGACATGAAATGGATATATCCATATATCTCTGACTCATATTTATGAGATGATAAAATATGGCAAAAGCTATACCGAGAATTGGTTCACGTAGAAATGGACGTATTGGTTCACGTAAGAGTGCACGTAGAATACCAAAGGGGGTTATTCATGTTCAAGCAAGTTTCAATAATACCATTGTCACGGTTACAGATGTACGGGGTCGGGTGGTTTCTTGGTCCTCAGCGGGTACTTGTGGATTCAAGGGTACGAGAAGAGGGACACCCTTTGCCGCTCAAACTGCAGCAGCAAATGCTATTCGTACAGTAGTAGATCAAGGTATGCAACGAGCAGAAGTCATGATAAAAGGTCCCGGTCTCGGAAGAGACGCAGCATTACGAGCTATTCGTAGAAGTGGTATACTATTAACTTTCGTACGGGATGTAACCCCTATGCCACATAATGGTTGCAGACCCCCGAAAAAAAGACGTGTGTAGAAATTAACATTGAAGAAATTTCAAGAGAAACAAGAGAAATAAATGATTCAATCAAATCAAATAATATTACTATGGTTCGAGAGAAAGTAACAGTATCTACTCGGACACTACAGTGGAAGTGTGTTGAATCAAGAGAAGACAGTAAACGTCTTTATTATGGACGCTTTATTCTGTCTCCACTTATGAAAGGTCAAGCCGACACAATAGGCATTGCGATGCGAAGAGCTTTACTTGGAGAAATAGAAGGAACATGTATCACACGTGTAAAATCTGAGAACGTCCCGCATGAATATTCTACCATAGCGGGTATTCAAGAATCGGTCCATGAAATTTTAATGAATTTAAAAGAAATTGTATTGAGAAGTAATCTATATGGAACTTGTGACGCGTCTATTTGTGTCAGAGGTCCAGGATATGTAACTGCTCAAGATATCATCTTACCACCTTATGTAGAAATCGTTGATAATACACAACATATAGCTAGCTTGACAGAACCAATTGATTTGTGTATTGGATTACAAATCAAGAGAAATCGCGGATATCTTATCAAAATGCCACATAACTTTCAAGATGGAAGTTATCCTATAGATGCTGTATTCATGCCTGTTCGAAATGCGAATCATAGTATTCATTCTTATGGGAATGGGAATGAAAAACAAGAGATACTCTTTCTCGAAATATGGACAAATGGGAGTTTAACTCCGAAAGAAGCACTTCATGAAGCCTGCCGGAATTTGATTGATTTATTTATTCCCTTTTTACATAAGGAAGAAGAAAACTTACCTTTAGAGGACAATCAACACACGGTTCCTTTATCCCCTCTTACCTTTCACGATAAATTGGATAAACTCAGAAAAAACAAAAAAAAAATAGCATTGAAATCGATTTTTATTGACCAATCAGAATTCTCTCCCAGGGTCTATAATTGCCTCAAAAGGTCCAATATATATACATTATTGGACCTTTTGAATAACAGTCCGGAAGATCTCATGAAAATTGAACATTTGCGCCTAGAAGATATAAAACAGATATTGGTCATTCTAGAAAAACATTTCGCAATTGATTTACCAAAAAAGAAGTTTTAAATCTATTGGATTTTTTTTTTCGTCTTTTTTTTTTCATTAAGATGAAAATAGGTTTTGAATCTTTAGCACAATTCATATATTCGAAAGAAATTCAGAATTGAATAGATGTATCTAGGGAGAATTCGCTTTCAAGCGACTATTCCCTAGATACACACGTCGTGTTATTTCACAATTGAATCAAATTAAAAAAGACCTAAAGTTAGGGATTTATCAATAGGTAATGTTGCACCAATACCCAACCAAAGAGCGACTGCAGTACCAATCAAAAAGACGGTTGTCGCTACTGGACGACGAAATGGATTTTGGAATTTATTAACATTCTCTAAAAAGGGTACTGTTAATAATCCCGCAGGTACTGAAACCATTAAAAGAACACCCAATAATTTATTGGGCACTGTACGAAGTATTTGAAATACGGGAAAGAAATACCATTCAGGTAATATTTCCAAAGGGGTTGCAAACG